ACATTCTACTATCTATATTTAGCCATTCAAGGATATCTGGTATTCGTTTTATTAAGAAAAAGGAAAAATATAAAACATAAAAAAGGTATAGTCTCTCCTGTACTTTATATCTTTTTCTTTTATTCCTATGAAATAATGAAATACCAGACGAAAAAGAAAGGTTTTAGATTTTATAAAAGGTTTAGATCTTAGAAAGGGGTATAACAAAATAATAAATAAATAGAAAATAAAAAATAATAAAACTAAATAATAATAAATAAAATAAGAAAAATACTCAAAGAGAGTGTTCTTAGCTTATTGAAAACGCCTTGTAATCTTCAACCAATTCTGTGCTTCGATATAATTTCCAGGAGTAAGCGCTATGGCTTGTTTCCAATACTCAGCGGCTTGATCGAACCACGCCTCTGCAATTTCGGAATCTCCCTGACGAATGGCCTGTTCTCCTCGGTCGGAATAGGCGAGTAAATTCCTTTCCTTAGAACCGTACTTGAGGGTTTCCTACCTCATACGGCTCCGTAGTCAATTGTTTTGGTACCCCCCCCCCCTTTTTTTTTCTCGAGTTAACCAAAGGGGGTTAATTACATGAGTTTCGAATTTGAATTTTGATTTGATTAATAATCCGTTTTGTTTTATTAATCCGTTTTGTTTTATCTTTTCTCCCACCCTCAGAAGAATAAAGCGTAGGCATTCTACTATCATTAGAATTTTCTGAAAGGTAACTATCTCGCTTTCATATAGAAATAGATAAATTTTATATAGAATCTTTGAAAAAGACCCTTCCTCATAAGAAAGAAAGGACTTACTATCTTTGGGATCTGATGCTGCACCGCTGCTCAATACTTTAGGTGATCGCCTCTGTTACATAAGTTGATTCCTAAAGTATGTCTCATATTATGACATAAGACATAAGGAAGCAGTTCTTAGTGTATCGGCCAAAAATCTCGCTAATTGATCTTTACGGTACTTCCTCTATCAATTAGATCCTTTATCCATAGAATATAGTATATAAGCATATTTTTTTTTCTTCCTATTTTGACTTCTATGAAGTTTCTTTCTTTGCTACAGCTGATAAAAATCGTTCTTTTTGACGATGTATATGTAGAAAGCCTATTTTTTTTTTACTAGTGGATTTGGCTCTTTCTTTTTCTTTCTATAGTGGAGATAGTCGCACGTAATGACAGATCACGGCCATATTGTTAAAAGCTTGTGGTAAGAAAGGGTTTCGTTCTAGTGCCCGAAAATAATATTCCAAAGCTTTTGTGTGTTCTCCATTATTTGTGTGAATAAGGCCTATATTATAGAGTATATAACTTCGGTCATAGGGATCCATTTCTAGGCGCATAGCTTCATAATAATTCTGTAAAGCTTCCGCATAATTTCCTTCAGATTGGGCGGACATTCGTTACGGTCGTTATTCAATTTAAAGAATCTCCGTTCCAGAACCGTACGTGAGATTTTCATCTCATACGGCTCCTCCCTTATGTGCATAATGAGAATAATACAGTGAATCAAAAGGCAGTAAAATATTCTCATTATGAACTGAACGGGGCTAGTGTTTTTACAAGAAATCTCTAGCCAACCTTACTGCAAAAGATCTTTTCGTAACATCGAGCGCGTCAGTACTAGATAAAAATGTTAAGTTAACTCCAACAATTTCTTTGTCCTCAACGTCTCTTAATTTCTAGGAATTAGTCACTTCAACAGTCTTCGACGGTTATATGGGTATTCAAAGTACGAACGAGATGGATGCTTGTTGTCCCAACCATTGTTCTTAGTTTGATCCCAATAAAGAAAAGGGATAATTTATAACAAAGTTTTCGTGTTGTTGATTCCTAGACGTAGTGCTTCTTCCTCTATGCTGCCTATTTATATGGTACTAGTGGAATTGGGTTAACCTGCAATACAGAACCATAGTTCTAGGTTCAACCTTTCGCTCAATGCTAGAATCGACAATTGAAGCATCTGAGGCTGCATTAATCGGGAATACACAACAGAAGGAATTGTTTTATTTATAAACTTCACCTTCACCAGGCGTAGAGTTATTTCAAATCTTTCTATCCCGACTAATCTTTTTTTCCTCAGGCTTGATAGTGGTAAGTTAAGTAAAAAAAATAAAAAATCAAATCACACCATCTCGGTAATAGGTAAATGCCTCTTTTTCTCCTGAAGTTGTCGGAATTATTCGTAATAAGATATTGGCTACAATTGAAAAGGTCTTATCAATAAAATTTCCAGTTATCCGGGATCTAGGCATAGGTAGCACTCAATCCATTTTATAATTTCTTTTTATTACCTCTCGTGAGAAAACGACCCCACAAAAAAAGGAATTGTACAGTACAAAATAACATAAAAAGAGACTTGACTCAAAAAAAAAAAAAAAAATGGAAACTAACTATAAAAATAGAAAACTTTGAATTTTAATCAAATAAAAGTCGCTGGGGAATAAAGAGAATTTTTTTTTGAAAAATTCTTTGTTAAATTTGTTAAAAACAATAAAGATATATTCGTAGACAGCGCGCGCATCCCTTTCTGATAACTAGACCGGCTTAAATCAATGGATAGGGAGGACTCGAACGGGCGGTTTATCTTTTTTTTTTCGTTTTTTTAGTTATAGTTAAAATTAGATTGTACATACCGCACCTATCCAATAATGTAATATGAATGACTCGCGATTTACTCGGTTTCTGGTCCAGAATCGTTATGTAGGAAAGATGGCCGAGTGGTTCAAGGCGTAGCATTGGAACTGCTATGTAGGCTTTTTTTGTTTACCGAGGGTTCGAATCCCTCTCTTTCCGTACCTTCATCTAATTTATCAATGTTACTGACTGAAATATATCAAATCACATAAGAATGGATACCTTTATTCCCACCTTTCCTATAAATAAAGTCTGTATTCTTCATTTCTGCGGTACAAAAAATACTGTAAAGAGTGGTCAAAGGATAAAAATATCTCTACCCCTAATATGATATATGATATATGAATGGGAGAAAAGCCCCCCCCCACGCTTATATTTACTTAGGAACCAGGGGGCAAAATTGTCCGAACCTTTATTTTATTATTTTATTATTTTAGATTATTTATTATATTTATTATTTTAGTTAGGTTTAAGTCTGACGAGAATAATATTCTACGACTAATAATTCATTTATTTTCAAGCCAATCCATTTACTATCTATTATTTGATTGACCAATCCTTTGTGTTGGAATGGTTGAAAAGTCAAATGTTTTGGCAATTCCTCCTGGGCGGATGAATCAAGATGGTTTTGAATCATAGCTCTAGATTTTTGTTCATCCTTCACTGTAATAATATCTCGAGGTTTGCAGCGATAACTTGGTATATCTACTATACGACCATTAACTAAAATATGTCTATGGTTAACTAATTGGCGGGCTCGAGGAATAGTTGACGCCATACCTAATCGAAAAAGGATGTTATCCAAACGCATTTCGATTAATTGTAGTAAAACCTGACCCGTTGACCCTTTTGCTTTTGCGGCGATACAAACGTATTTAAGTAATTGTCGTTCTGTAAGACCATAATGAAAACGCAATTTTTGTTTTTCTTCTAAACGAATACGATATTGAGATTTTTTACCGGAACGCGATTGATTTCTAAGATCACTTACGGCTCTAGGCCTTTTACGAGTTAGTCCCGGCAAAGCCCCCAGACGGCGTATTTTTTTGAAACGAGGCCCTCGGTAACGTGACATAAAAACTCCTTATTTCCCTTATTTTATTGAAATTTCATATTAAAACTGAACTAAAGGATAAATATGATAAATGGGGGGCATGAAATATTATACTACAAAGACTAATGAGATGGATTCTCTCCCAGACTTTATTGTATATACAATAATAATGTTTTTCTGGAGAGCTTTAACTTTTCTATTCATAATGGAAAATTTCTCCCACATAATAATATAATCGGCGATTCTTAGAAAAAAGGGGAAGAAGCTTTTTCAATATTCTTTGATGTCAAAAAAACATTATCAATCAAGTAAAAAAATCAAACAAATAATGAAAAGCCAGCTATCGGAGTCGAACCGATGACCATCGCATTACAAATGCGATGCTCTAACCTCTGAGCTAAGCGGGCCTACATAAGAATAACAACCGAAATTGTACATGCGCGGGAATTTAGTAAACTACTCGAATCGTAGTTAGTTTTTTTTATTCTTAGTTATTCAAAATTAATATACATAATTAATATAGAATAGCAAAACAAAAAAGAAAAGAATCGACCGTTCGAGTATCTCAAATTACATGAGAAAAATGAGAGGGGAAGAGGCATATATAATAAATGTGGTATATATCTATATTGAATTGCGGATACAGAAATGCTAGAATCATTTCGGATTAGACCAAATAGGAGTCTCCGATCGAGATGAAAGAAGATAGACAAGAAATCAAATACAAATAGAAAGACTTTTATAGGAATTCTTTTTTTTTAATAACTTCTACAGTTCCGATAGATTATAAATGAAAGAAAAAAAAAGAATAGCAGCATAATAAGATCGATCTTAATATATAATATAAAAAGGGGGGATATGGCGAAATTGGTAGACGCTACGGACTTAATTGGATTGAGCCTTAGTATGGAAACTTACTAAGTGATAACTTTCAAATTCAGAGAAACCCTGGAATTTAAAATGGGCAATCCTGAGCCAAATCCTGTTTTCCAAAAACAAAACAAGGTTCATACATATACATAAAGACGGAATAAAAAAAAGGATAGGTGCAGAGACTCAATGGAAGCTGTTCTAACAAATGGAGTTGACTACTTTGCTGTGCATTAGTAAAATCTTTTCGTCTAAACTTTAGAAAGGCTAACTTTATATACATATGTATGTGTACTAAAATACTATCTCAAATAATTAATCGCAAATAATTAATGATGGCCTGAATCTGTATTTTTTTTTTAGTATTCTTTATATCTAATATTATTTATATCAAACTAATATTATTTATATCAAAATTGCAATAAAAAAAAAAGAATTTT